AGCGCTCCACTGCTATCGTCAAGCTTGGGCATAGTGCAACAAGAAGAGAATTAGCAGAAATCGAAAGGGATTTACCCAAAACTCCGCTCTGATACCTTGAGAAAACGTGAGTGAGGGAATGAATGAATGATGGATCTGGGGATTTATATATTTATATATATATATATATAAATGATAGATATATTAACACTCCTCACCTCTTGAGGGTTGTCGCTCCTCTCGTCTTAAATTTCCAATGCAGAGGTTAGTTTCTTATGATTCTTTTTTTTAGAAGTCATCGTGTTTTTCTTTCTTCTATCGAATCTGTCAAAGAACCTGATACCTTTGCAGAAGCAGCATCCCGGAAGTGTCGGCAACCGGCCAAAAAAGAGGAAATCGATGCCTTACAGCATAATCTTGGGACTTGGTTGAGCTTCCTCTCGTTGTTCTTCTTGCAGCCTTATCCCTTTTCAAAATGATTCTTCCCTTAGGATCGCCTTTGGAAGCCGGAACGTAGGGGTCATGATGATCCAGTGGGAGTTCCTCACAAAGCCAGATAGTAAAAATAACATTCATTGTAGTGATGGTAGGGGGATGTTGGAAATCGGACACTTCCTCGGCCCAGTATGTTGAGACCGGAGCGTGACTAGGGAGCGAGTTCTATAATAAAAAAAAAAACTCCCATTTTCTCGTTGGGGTTCTTAGGAGCTTCCTGTTCATCCGCCACGTTGATTTTTCCTTCTTCTATGAAATCTTGGATTTTTTGCTTCAAAGTCTAGCTTGCATCCGTCGCAAGACCTGGTCCCCTCTCATTGGGACCTAATAAAATTCTGCCAATTCCTTCCAGCCTTACTCAAATAGGGGGTGGAAGAACTACTGAAAGTAATCCATAAGATTTAATACCTTTCCGGCTATAGTATAGGGAAGGGCGGAATGGATCATCAGAGGGTGGAAATTTCCTCCAATCGGAATACTTGCTTTTCCATAGGGATGAAAAACTTTACGGGGGGGAACACGCGGGATGAGCGACGATCGACCTACCTAAGTTTGTACTAGTCATCATCGGTTTACCCGCTTGCTGAAACCTCCCTCCATAGCCGATTGAATGGTTGGATAGCCACTCAACTGTTCACTATACTTCCTTTATCCCACTCCCCTACCTATCTCTCTCGACCTATTCACCGGAGTATGTTGGGCTGGAATGCCTCCATTCCCATCCCATCCTTTATGATCTCTGGGCCTTCCCGCTATGAGATATTCCCAGTGCAGAAGCATATTCATGCAGAATACTCTTCCACTTTTTTCCCCTCTCCAATTTTTAGGGGTAGGAATTCCTAGAAGAGGATAGAAGGTCATTTTGTCATCAGTGGGGGAGCATGCGTGATACAGATACTCCTCTATGCGAATGTTCTGGCTTTCAAAAGACGAGTAAGGGGCGGGGAGGTAAAGTAGTCAATTTCGGCCTATGCAATGGTACACGAGTACCGATGGTTCGAAAGAAAGAACTCTTCTATAAAATAGAAAAGCAGCCTCCCTCTTATATACGATACCACTGCTGCCACTTCCTTTGCTATCGGGGATAAACTCCTAACTAAAAAAATCCTTTTGGATAGCACGTGGGATCAACTTGTTTAAGATTTATGATACCAGCAAACTCAACTGCTTCCACTTGAGCCATTCTCCTTTGAACAATAGCTGAAACCATTCGTTCAGAGTCGAGAAGAGTTCACATCTGATCTTTCAGAGACAGCAGGGGATAAGAGAACAGGATTCGTTCAGAAAACAGTCAGGCCATAAAATAAAAGAATTCAATAGCAGCGCTTATGCCTTCAACAAAAGCAGAGCTAAGCCCGGAAATCACGGAACTCTCTTCTCTTTCAATGGCAGCAGCTAGTTCAAGTTCAATGTCAGCCGGATTGCTAAACACTACTCTTTCCTTCCCACCGGCTATGCTATACCTTATCTCTTTCCCTTGACCTTCCTTCTTACCTTTCTTTCTAAGAGGAAGCCGTAGCAATTTAGCCACAAGCCTTAGCCATGTCTCCCTTCCTAGAAACTGGAATACCAGGAAGTCTAGCTAGATTACCAAATCCAAAAAAGGAAATCCGTCTCTTTGATGACCCTTACTTCAAGCACCAACCCAAGACTCTGCTCTTACTACCACCGAAAGGGGGTCAACCGAAGCCAGGTTGAAGTAGAAGATCTTTCTTTTACGGCCGGCTTCTTCCGGCAATTAGTGGAGGAAGCAGTCAGGCCAAGCTCCAAGCTACGGACTTCCGACTCTTCCTGTTCTATTTTTATTGGAAGAGAGATGAGATTCCTTCTTTAATTGAATCGGGGAAGTCCTCTGACACCTCTCTTCCAGCAAACAAACTCACATAGGGTATGGCTGTGTCCGATGATTCAGGGAATGAGCTATCAGCAGCTTAACTGACAGATGAAGGAGCGGCTAACAAAGCGGGATCAGCCTTCTATATTGTACGATGCCAGTCAGTCCGTCTTCTCGGGTGACGGGCTCATTTCCGAGTCAGTCAATGAAGATGAGCTTCATGCCGCTTGAACGAAAGAGGAAGCAGCGATAGCAACTCGCCCTGAGGGAGATCAACCAGCAACTAGATTGACTGGCACGGAGCCTGATTCACTCGCCCCCGGAATGTCTTCTTTTCGCCCATTTAGTCTTCCCCCGGTTCTAGGAGCAGCGATTGACTATCTTGATGCGGAGGGGTCGCTTCTTCATGAACCAAAAGTTATATCCTAAACCAACAGATCCTCTTTCTCACAGCATTTTCGGAGCAGGCTCAGTGCTTTCTTTAGCCTTGGGAGAAATCGATTCGATAGTGAGAATCGATTGAGACTTAATCATACCTGAGCCTTCTCTGACCTTCTTTGTCTGGGCAGTTAGCTATGAAAAGCAAGAAATGAGAGCTAGAACTAATGCCACGCCACGGTCTATGTCTTTTGACAAAACTTCGCTAGAGGGAACTCTAGGATGATCATCTGGTAGGTCGTCAAGGGTCTCAATAGGAATCTAGTTGGAAATCCGGTCTGTCTGTCAATCAATCAATCAATAAAGCTCTAGTTCAATTCAAATAGGTAAAGCGAAGGAGGATATCGAATAAGCTTACTATTGAAAGTGACAGACGTCGGGCTTAAGAAAAGCAGGTTTCGGAGCTTAGATCCGGGTACACACCTGGAACAGGCCTAGGAAAGAGAGACAACGGAATCATCAAACTTATTCGTAATAAAGATATAGAAACCAGGGAAAGGGGGCTTAGGGTTTCAGCGTGCCAAATCCCATTCCTTCCCCCGTAGAGTAGAGTACCCGTATCCTGTCTTTCTGGCATATCTCTCTTTTTGTGCCTAGACATCTGATGATGGATGCCCATTCCCGGGATTTCTGCCATGATATTGAATAGAATAGCGGACTTTCTTTCTGAGGTGTAGTCTATCCGAATAGCTAGAAGCAGAGCGATAAGAAGAAGAGCGGTGGGTTTCCAAGAACCGGAGATGGTGTTCTCTATATCCGGAACAGCACGAACAATCCTTGACCTTTCGATTGAGGGTCTTCAGCAGTGGGCTTTCCATAAGGTAGGAGGTGATTGAAAAAGGGGAAGCCCAAAAAGGCATACGAGTGCGTTTGATAACCGCACAGGAACGCGAATGTCTACGAGAGGCGATGTTTGATTACCGCAGGACGTAAACAACAGATAGTGAGTCTTCTACCTCTCGGTGCATTCTTTCCTGGACCCTTCGCTTTTACTAAGCTAAGGCGATTTGAAGAGGTTGAATCTAAATAGGAGAAGTAGTCGAACGAGGCGGCACAGAAAGAGGCTACGAAATAGTCAGGATTGCGGGCGAGAATAGAGCAATCATACCTCATGCCACGGGACAGGAGCGCTAGTGGATATAGCCGGATCAATATGACCCCCCCGCGGACTCCCTTACTATCGTTTGCGTTGAGAGCGAGGCAATATGTAATATTGGAAGAGGCACGTGACTGCTTGACTAAAGCAGTTAGATGAAGGGCGGTGGATGGGACATTGATCCCAAGGTCGAGTACGGTACGAAGAAGCGATATGTTTCATAGCAGCCAAGGATGATGAGTTCGAGTTCGATCTCTGTAGTCAAGTCTAAGACAGTTGATTCGGTATCTAAGACAACTCTTCTAGAAAGCGTCAGGCATGCTTCTCTTCATAAGTCATTCAATGCTTGGCTTCCTTCATTTAATACTTCATAGGATGCAAGTCCAGGTGAACCATCTTCGACTAGCTACTAAAGGAGAATCCGTTCTAACACCCGATATTACGTAAAATAAGATAGCAAACGAACTCGCCAAGCTGACTTAGGGGTACAGCTTCACGCTCTACCAGTCAGTCCAGATGAGCTCTTAATCCTTCTTTCCTCTCTTCCGACTTGACTGATTAGGAGTTAGATCCACAAGCCCAATGCCTTCCCTTCTCGTTCGATTCCACACCGGATTCACTATATTCTGAATCATGCCCTTCCTTCTCGTGAGAGTTGATCCCATCCTTCGAGTTAGAGTTTCTTCTGTCCGATTCAGGCTGATTGGATCACTGAACTTGGTTCACTGAGGCTAAAAGAAGGAACCTGCTTTCTCGAGGAAAGGAAGTTCCCTTCCCATGCCATTAGTCTAGCTCACCCCGTCTTCTGCGCATCAAAGAAAAGATTTTCGTCTCCAACTCTAATAAAAAAGACATTCTCCACGATATACTTACCCTTACCTTAATGTCAAGGCTGACTGAATTTCATGCTTTTAAGGCAACCTCGATTGGAATTAGGCTTGAACCAGAGGATCACTGAAACTACCTTTCTATATTTACCCAATTCGATCCACAAGCTGAATGCCGTACCTTCCAGAGAGGGGGATCTGCCATTGAACTGTTCAAAACCTTTATTGAAGAAAGAGCTCTTAGTCTACCCGAAGGAAAGTCAAGAGGTAAGGCTTGGTAGCTGTCCATGCAAGAAAGCAAGCGAAGGAAAGGTGCCAAGCAAGGCAAAGCGGTACCAATACCAATTCCTTCCTTTCTCTGTCTTTCATTCCGGGAAGAGGAAATCCCTTTACTTATATAGTATGAAGCCAGTTCCTTTCCTGCGGCCACTCTGTCTTTTTCATTCCCCACTTCAATGCGCTACGCTGGCAAAAGGGCTGTCAGAAAGAGTCCAATCCCGAGGAGAGTTCATGCGTGAAGTTTCTTTGTTGAATGAAGGTGAGTTCAAGGGCTTCTTTGATCGGGAAATGCACGCACTTCTTTGGTTGTCGTTAAGGTCCCTTCCCCCTGAGTTCAAGATGTCCCTTTCCGCTTCTCTTTCAGCTACTTCCCTCATTGGGATTGGTCAAGCTCCTTCACTTATTGCTCGATTCGGAACCTATTTTGATAGCACCTTTTCTTCCTATTAGTAGGTCTTATTGCCCGTTAAGTTCCTCTTCTGGTAGTCTAGTTGTAGTTTTGTTTTGAGCGGGTGAACCCATGTTCTATCTCGTAGTCACTTAAGCGGCAGAGTCTGTAAACTCAAATGGTCTGAGAGTTGCCTTTGGCTTCTGAACCTCTGAAACTGGACTGGAGCAAGCTACCAAGCTCCTCTTCCCCCGAATCACTACTAAATGGCGGCGTAATTGAAGTTCAATCTTTTCGATATTTCTTCTCCTCAGCTGATGGTCGATTGGCCTGACACTTCCCCCGGGTGGGTGACTGCCCTTATCGTGATTTCCTCCTTCTTTCGGGTAAAGGTTAGAGTGATGAAGGGAAGGCTCGAGGTCGAGGTGGAGCACCCACCATTCCCTCTTTTAGTGTTATCAAGTCTTCTGTGGAGGTAGGAAGCCAGGGCAAGTAACTTATTTCACTAGTCTCATATGTTAGTCTCGATGCACGGATTCCTCAAGGCATTGTTTTGTACGAGGAAGAGGAGGCATATGCAAGGGTAGGTTGCACGAAAGGAACTGACACTTTACTTCAAGCCGGGGAAGAAGAGACAGCCTTACTTACTGAAGCAAGGACTAGCAGCGCATCTAGTCCAATGCCTCAGTCAGTCCAGAGCAAGAAAGGAGAATGCTTAATGAATTGAATGCCAAATAGGCAAACTTCACTAGTTTCATTCCCTCGGATCATTGAACTACCTTAACAGAGCGGGTAACATTACACTCTTCTCCGCATGCTCAGTCTTCATATCTATTATCTCAACCACTTATTCTGTGACATTCATAGAGCGAATTGCATTCAAATAAGTGGTTTTTCCTCTCTATATCCCCGCTTTCCTATAAAAATGTTGAAATCAATCATTCGCGGGTCAATGCTTTGTATTCGGTCCTATCTTTCCGTTCGTGTAACAGACCCTATAGGAAAGGAAGCCCCCTAGGCTAACTTCTGTCTCCGGCTATTTGCTCTAGCCCGCATATCGCTATTCAAAGTAGTCCCCTATCGTCTTAGGGGCTAAGGCTAAGGTTGAATCTTCTCTTTCCGGTGGTGCATTCCTCCCTTTTCAGCTCGTGTAAGAGCCTATTGCTATTGTCAGTCAATCTGTCTGCGTCGGTCCATCTCTCGTATCAGCCCAATGCCTTTTCTTCCAAGTCATCCTATCAGTCCGCGAATCAATCGCATCAGCCTTGCCTACCAATTATCCTCAACCCTCAGTATGAAACTCATCCTCGATTTGGTGAAAGGGAAGAAGAGCTAGGGTAGGTATGCTGAGTTATCACAGTCGATCCAACAGCCGCGCAGCAGCAGCGGGTAGTCGTTCCACCACCAGCTTCTGCGGCAGAGTCAGAACTCATCGCTTAGTCAGCTCTCCCACCACTACCATAGCAAGCTTATCCACCACTAGCAGCACCGGTTACATTTTCTCCAGTCGAACTAGAAGCAGCACTTGTTATAGCAAAAGACAAAGATGGGGTTGTGCTTCACAGTTTTTTCCAAAAGGAGCACGGTGGAACGAGCAGCATCAGTAGCGCCCGGTTTTCCACTTGATGTAAAGCCCCAACCGTGGGGATAGTGAATTGGGTAACAACATTCGAGATTAGCTAAAGGCTCAAGGCCCATCTATCCTAGTTAAGTTAACCTTTAGCTAAGCTCTGATCTGATTCCTCTTCGCTCCCAATTAGAAAGAAAGTAACCCGATGCCTTGCCTTGGACCTTTGGGTACGCTACTAGGCTATTCCAAGCATCTCTCCAACTAGAAAAAGGGCCATACCCACTCAAATCGGATCTAAACTAAACAGTGGTTTTTCTCTCCCTCGACTTTCTTGGCTTCCTTTCTTTCCTCTGTAAGAGATACTGGATCTACTGTCTCTAATTCAGCATCTGCTTTCAACTATTTCATAGCCTCCCGTCCCGAGCTAACTTGAGAGCTGGGTTAAGAGCAACTACGGAAAATCCATAGAGTTGGGAGCCTAGATTGCCTCCACTGGAACCTTGTCCTCTATCTAGAGGAAAGACTCTACTGGAATGTACAACTCCACTGGAAATGTATCGAACCCGTAACCTATAACATCCTATGCATGGAACGCAACTACAACTTGAACTCAAGCCCTAGCACTGAACCTCCAAAAAGGGAACTGGATGAATGGGAACTGGCTAGCCTCTATCCTTAGGACCTAGAATCCGCTATCCAAGGTAGGACGGACTCCTATCATCATATGGTTGAATACTTTCATTTCATTCCCTGCTAGGTCTAACGATGAGAGAGTGCTCCGGAAATATAAGAGCAAATAAGAATTCTTTTTGCCCACTTGCTTTACTCCTTTGAGTGGCTAGCTTTCCTAAAAGATCTAGTTTCAAAAGGGGCATTCGATAGAGTAAGATACGGCTTTTTAAAGACTTTCAAACTAACGCTTGAAAAAAAAATATACCACCTAATACAGCTTTCAATAAATATTCCTGCGCTTACCCTTGCCCTTGCTTACCCTGCGGTGACACAGAACATAGAAAGGCTGGAGGAACAGGCATACTTCAAAAAAAGGAAGATTCAATGATTAACCCGCAATCTATTACCTATCAACTTATCCTAGCCTAGATTGGCTTCCTAGCTATGAACTCATACTAGATGGACTTAGCACTGTAATTATCCCTTGATCCATATGGATAGCTTCAAAACTTACTTGCTCTAGAGCTTTAGAACCCGTGGAACCAGCTATCCCAGATTTCAATATTGCTGCTTTTACCCTTGCTTGAACTAGCTAACTTTATCCTCCAATGGATAGTCCTTACCGCTTTATTACTAGATGGTTATACTGCATTTTCTCCTGCTTCTAAAGAAAGAGAAGAGCTTTCTTTTCATCTCCTGCTTGGCTTGCTGCAAGAGGCTACCTTAGGACTGCAGCAATTGGCGCGGCTGGATGGCTTGGAGAAGGAAAGGAAATTGAAAATATGCTTTACTATGCAACTCCAACAGGCTCAGAGGGATCGAGTGGAACTGGCTCTAAAGAAGAACCTACAAACTTGGGAATATCTTTAGCACAGACTGGAGAATAGCTTTCAATTGCAGTAGATTAGATTAAAAGAAGAGAACTGGGGAAACTAATCGTATAGTATTCTCTCCCAGGGAGAAGCTAAAGTCCAAAACGATTCCTCTCTTTGTCAAGAAGAGTAATAAAATCCCTAGCCATTGCTTTCACTGTCTTACTCGCTGGCAACTGCCACTGCAACCAGAGGGGCTTCAGGGATTACCTCAGCTCAGTGGAAAGCGAAGGGTCAAATCCTGGAGAAGGCGAAGGAATGGAACTGCTTATCTCGGAAAATGAAGAGAAACTTAATTGACTAGCTTGCCTAGGATTAGGATCCCTATTTACCCAAGAGACTTAAAGGCTTGAAAGTAAAGAAACTGCGCTTGCCCTAGGAAATCAATACCTCACTAAACATTATAAAACTGCCTTGCACACACTCCTGACCACTCTTATATCCTTAATGGGGGATTCGCTTACACAAGGAAAGCTCTAAACCTAGCTTAAGCTTAATAAACTAAACTCATATAAATGCTTTAAAAATTGCTTGCCTGGAACTTTTTCCCCAGGAAAGAGAGAAGCAACTGGAAATGCCACTCCAGAGGCTTAGCTTGGAAATAAAATACTAAAAGTGTGAACCCCTACTCCCGCTCCATCAATAGGCCGGCCAAAGAGAGCGACTGGTAGGGAAAAAGATTGGATATAGAGTGGAAGGCAGAACGAATCCAAAGGCTAATCTGACACTCTGATAATCCCAGGAGAGGAGAGTAAGGATCCTATAGCCTGAGTCTCAAACTCTGGTATGTAAGGGAGAAGTGCAACTCCTCCTGAAACTGTATTAATGGCAGAAGAAACTGCAACTTCCATTGCCAATTCAGGGGATTAAAAAAGCAAAAGCCCAGACCTATAAAAGACATAGTCTATATATACGACTTCTTCAAGCCCCAGCCCTACTGGAGGAACTACAACTCGAACAGGCTTGCTCACTGGATAGTACCTTATTTTCAGTCTTTTTTTTTTACTATATATAGATTCATCTGCTTGCTTCTTTTCTTTCTTATTTCTTAAGAAAAAATGGAGCGGGAATATGTTCGTAAGATGAATAGATTATAGGCTGGTTCTAGTTCTACACTGGAAGAAAGAAAGGAGCTAGCTCACAGGATTGGTGAAAGAAACTGGCTTGTTAACTTGCCGCCTCCCCTTGAAAACTTAGTCACTCCCTGTCTTAGACCCTAGGAGACTGGCCGGGAGAGCTCACTTGCCCACCTCAAACTTGCCTGCCCCACCTCCCGAAGGGAACTCAAACTTAAACAAACGGGAAGGAAGATGGACTCCCACGAGATGGAACTAAGATATGCTCGTAAGCGTACGATTAAGAGATAGGCTGGCTATTGAACTTGTTAATATATCCTGCTGTTAGCTCAAAGGTTCTGACGGCGGAGAGCTAGAGAGTATACCTGGAGGGTAAGAACTAGAGGGGATCCCTACTTAATTAAGCCTTTTTCTTTCCGAGGAAAATGGACAGCAAAGCACAGGGCTCAGCACTCAAACTGTATAGGTTTCCGCATTTTGAGGGACAACTACGGCTTATCCATAAGCAAGGGCCTGGCCTGAAACTGACTAAAAAGATACCGCCCCAGCTTAATAAGTATACTAGTAGAGTAGTCTCCTGTAGAGAAAGAAGATTAGATAGGCGAAGGGGAACAAAGCTATTTATTCTCTAGAATCTTAAGATAAATCTATCTATTATCATTAGCTCTTTCAGAGAAATACCTATAGATTACTGGTAGGAATGGAACAGAACTCCCAGAAAGGAAAACTTCCACTGCCCCAGCTTTTGACCTTGACCTAACCCTTTAACAACCTAGACCTAGCTATTAACCTGTGCCTGCCCTAGCCATCTTTGATCTAGCTGGCTTGAGAAAATGGAGAAATAAAATCCCAGACTACCTCAAAGCGGGACCACCCACGGGACTTCACACCAGGAAGCACTCGGCGGCTGTAATGTAAACATTTATGTATACGTAGAAGGGGGATAAAAATCGTCCTATCCTAATAAAAAGTAAACTCCTCCCCCAACAGATCGAGTTATCTCATCCCTTGCGTGACCCCCTTGGGGACCAGATACTCAGACCTAGGCAGGCAGGAAACACACTCCCTCTTCCAAAGTCGAGCTTTTTCCTTTTTAAGAAAAGCATAAGGGGACTGCTCATAAGAGGACTGAGCCTAGCCAAATTAAATTACTCACTGGTAAAAGGCACTTATACTCCATGAGATGTCCTGGCTGTAACAGATTAAGAGATTGCATTAATCAATCCTGGCAAGGAACTGGCTTTAGCAAAGGATTGCTTATAGGATTGGTGAAACTCTTGACCTTTACCCCTCTATTCTTCTGTAGAACTGATGGGCCCCTGGTAGCTCGATATTAAAGGAAGAATGTGCTACTAATATATAGGCTACAGATGAACCATGATATGGCACTGATTGCAGATGGACATTCAATTGGATCTTTTTAGAAAGACTCCCGCCTTCACTTGCCCGTAAAGAAAGCATATTCTATAGGTTCCATATGGGGGATTTGTAGTTTTGTTAGGCACGGTATTAGTTTTATGCCTGTTATCCACAGTCGACACCGCTATCCATGAGTTAGGCTTACTACTGTGAGCTCTCTAGGCACGTTAGCTCAGTATGAAACGTATTCCTATTACTATTATCCTTAACCCTACCCTGGAATCTTCTCGTTAGCCCTCCATTAGACTAGACTGGAGGAAATAGTGCTTTCTGCTTGCCTAAGGGAGGAGACGGCTTTCAAAGGGACTGGATGGTATTAGCTTAGGACTTCAACTGGAACTTAAACCCCATCCACTCAAGAACTGTTAGTTCGAACCCCACCTCCAAATCCCCGATAGCTTTTATGGCATTTCGTGCAATCAATAAGGTTAAGGAAGTTGATAGCAATTGGTAAACAATAGAGAGAATGTGTCGCATATCAGCTATTGCATATCGGTTGTAGCGGTTCCGCTGCTATTGAATTCCCTTCTAGTCTTAGTCCTACAGAGGCCGTAGCAGTACAACCATCCAATTGCAATTCCATTGCACATTCATCTTCCTCTATCAATTCCTTTTCATAGAAGTATGCCTCTATCAATTACATTGCCTTTTGTTTTTTGTTTGAATAAGCTATTAAGGTGCCGAGGACAGACGTAGATGCCCAGAAGGAGCTGTGAGGGAAAAGTCCGATTTAAGACGATTTTAAACAGACGAAATCAGATCGTAAAATAGAGAAGGATTTGCCGCCTTCCTTGAAATGGGAATAGCCCTTACTGTGGATATCTTCTACTGACGAGCAAGAGTAGAGCTAGCATAATACAGTATTAAATAATAAATGGCATGGCGCACATCTTCTGTTCGAGAATCCCCTGCAAGTCTTTTCGCCTTATCCGCAGCAGCTGTTACAGAATCCCTTTGAAGGGACCTAGAAGAGAAGATCGGACATGAAACTGAAGCAAGGGATGACCCCTAAGCATAAATAAGTGCTGGTCGAGAATTGCCTTTATAAACAAAGCCCTACTTCCTTGCAATGACTGCCGCCAGAGGGATAATTGCCACGCTAGGAGTAACGGTATAACACTTCTCTAAAGGCAAAGATAGGCCTTATTACGTTTAGATTCATTTCCTTTATTGCCCCAGGCTTGCTTATCAGAACGGAGAGGATAATTCCTTGGGCTTGTTTTCGACGAAGGCTAGAATACGTTAGATATAGTACAAGTGTCAAAGAGACGATTTTTTCATGTGAACAGACCATTCTCAACTGTTCTCTGTTCCTTAAGCGGAAGAGGGGATTTCTTTCTGGCTGTCCTAACAAGGCAAATAGCCTAAGGACGGGACTGCTTCCTGCTTGAGAATCAGCTGTTCGGGATTACGTTGATTGACCTAAGGATGGGATAGGAATGAATGATGGCAGCCAATTCCCTTATAAAAAAAAGGAAAATATAGAAGAGAGCTGTGGGACTGAAGAAGCTCATGCCATCTCGTGATCTTAGATGCGGCATTAGCGGTCTTATAG